TCCTATTTTGGTAAAGCAAGCACCTTGAAGTAAAGGATCTTGGATCCAGACCCTTTTGTGAATGAGAAAGATAAAGACGATAAAGACCAATGAAATCGCGTTTTCAGATTGTAAATGGTAAAGTTTGATTACCATTAACCTCCAGAATAGTTAACGAGTTTTTCGGTTTGATTCATCTCCTAAAGGCGGCTCTCGCCCTGAGTTATTTTAAGTTAAGAAGTTAAGGCGGCCTTAGGCATTAATTACCTATGGTATTCTTCTTATTACCTATTGTATTTCTAGTGCTTTTTTATTAGAGGTGGCCGGGACCTATTATTTCGAGTTTCTTTTTGAATCAAGGTGGCCATAGGCCCCTATGGTCCAGCGGTTACGACCTCTCTTTTTCACGGAGAAAACGAGGGTTCAAGTCCCTCTGGGGGTATACTAAGACTCAAGACGATAGGAGTGGGATTTTCTATCAAGTGATCTATATTTGTCAAGTCCTTCTAATAGTCTACTCAGTGGGACTTTGTATTTTAGATCAAGTGATATGTATTTATCAAATCTGCCTGGGGACAATATTGTGGAACGTCTAAAATAAATTAGGCGTTGGGTCGATGCCCGAGTGGTTAATGGGGACGGACTGTAAATTCGTTGACAATATGTCTACGCTGGTTCAAATCCAGCTCGGCCCAACAATTTGTCAATCTACTATCAGATGGTAGAACACTCTTGTTCTTAATAAATACCTGATACGAGAGAATAAAAAGGAATCCAAAATTTCTGCTAGATCTCTTCTTATTTCCCTGGGATTGTAGTTCAATAGGCAAGAGCACCGCCCTGTCAAGGCGGACGTTGCGGGTTCGAGCCCCGTCAGTCCCGACGGATCCAATAAGTACATCAATTCGCCTCTCCATGAAATCTGTGAAAGAAGGGACAGAGAGCATAATTGAATTCCGAAGGGGTTTCCCTTCTTTTTTTCAGGATTCTGTCGAAGAAAGAACAAACCCTAAACTAAAATGAAAATAACTAAAATAGTGAAGTTGATAGAATATTCCATCTTTTCTCCTGCGACTCATCTTTCTCATACTTCCTTGTCTTCCAAAGAAATTTAGATAATTAAAATTTAGAACCTAATTCCTCTCTTTTTCCACTTCGTTTGTATTGTTTGTTGGGGTTTTGTAGTTCGGACGGCCGGTTAGATTTCGTTTCGTTTGATGGTTCTATAAGGAAGACCTAAGGTAGGTTATAGAAAAGAAAGAACAGAAAAGAAGGATACAGAAAGTAAAGCAACTTTTGGTTGGTCCGGGAATCCAAGATTGGATTTGGTATGGATAAAAGATGTTCGTATGTTATACTATTCAATTCTCGACGACGAATTAATTTAATAGCTCAGATATTATTATTCATGATATTGATCCGATTCAAGATCATCGATAGGTAATGCATTCATTGAATTGACAGGTGAAAGATTTATCATCTCTATGGGATTAAATCCCGAGTTATTGTGAAATAAAAAAACGATGAGATTATGGAAGTAAATATTCTTGCATTTATTGCTACTGCACTGTTCATTTTAGTTCCTACTGCTTTTCTACTTATAATTTACGTAAAAACAGTCAGTCAAAATGATTAATTACTTTAAATGAAACTTGACTTCTGAATTCTTATCAATAGTTGAAGAAATCAAATGAAAAGTATTCTATTTTTACGTCTTAAATGAAATCAACGGGCTATCATCGGCGGTCTTCTATGAGATCCGAGAGTATGGTAAGTAAGAAATTTATTTCTTACTTACCATACTCTCTATTAGTGTTATAATAGTGTATAAAATTGTTTCTAATAAAGTTGGTATACTATATTAGCTTCTATCTTCAATATTAGCTTCTATCTTCAATAGATGTAATTATTAATCCATATATGTAATTGACGTAGGACCCAATTCTAGTTCGTTTGATACATCTATTTATTCCGATGAATCTGAAATAATTGTTTTACTGTTATAGAATATATTTCTCCACTAGAATCCAATGGAATTTGAAAATGAAGATATTTTGATTTGAATTGAAATAATTTTCAAATCAAAAATGCGTTGCAGAACGATCTATAAAACAATTGATACCGTTTCATTCCTCAACTAAATTAGGAGTGCTTCTAAAGTCCACTTCTTCCCCATACTACGAGTGAAAGGGAAAATGTAAAGACTACCATTAAAGCAGCCCAAGCGAGACTTACTATATCCATGTGAATTATGTCCCTTATCTCTATGATAGAATTATTCCATTATTGCTCACTAATAATAGTAGAATTAATGGTCCAGAGTCAAAAAGGGATTCTGGCCGAACACTATTGATGAACCAATCAAATAAATCCATTTCAAAAATTCCTATATTATTTCTAATCGGGAAAGACTAAACACAAGTAAAATAAAAAATAACATTACAAAGGAATGTTACTAATGGAACATCTAGTAATAAAATAAATAAGAGGGTCCATTCATTTTTTATTGCCCTTCAAAGTAAAAATAGATCAATTGCTATCTATTACAAAATTTTCCTATTTGATCTAATACGTACCCTTTCCCGATTGTCTCTCTGAAGGAGTTGAGAGATAGTATATTATACTTTTGACGAGGGGTTAAAATTTTTTTTTCACTTTTTATTTTCTATAAAAAAGGAAATTATCCATCTCAATCTAATCTAATAGTGATTGAATGCCTAAACACTCAGAGATTCTCGCGAGTCTATATATGTAGATTATAGTATAGAAAGAACTTCCCCCAACCAGTAGTTAAATTATCTGCCGGCTATCCAAACCCAATCAGTAGACATTACATTAGTAGTAGAAAGGAATCGGGAAGTCTTGCTTCGACCATGACAATCTTTCTTTTCATTTTCGATTCAAAAATTGATTTACAAAATATCCAGAACGGATGTTTAGAATCAATCAAGTATTAATAGTCCCCTTATTCTGTTCTGCTGGATAAAATTTGGTTGAGTTATATCAGCAGAACAGAATAAGAGATTTCGATTCGTTTGTTGATGAGGCGGCACCCGGATTTGAACTGGGGAAAAAGGATTTGCAGTCCCCCGCCTTACCACTCGGCCATGCCGCCAAAACGATACACAATAGGATCAAAATTTACCTTTTGGGTTGTATTACTAAATTTTAGTTTATTGTACTTGCATCCTGTTTTTAATCCTTTTTTTAATTTAGAAAAATTAGAAAAGAAACCATTTTTCCCCTTTTGATTGTCTTTGATCTACCCCTTCGATTGATTATATAGTATCTCAAAACACACAATGCCAAAAAGCTTCCCCTCACTTTTATATTGAAAAAGAAAATGTATATTTTCACTCAAAAAAACCAAAATTGATGACAAATGGGAACCATTAACTATTCGTTGACTGAGAATTCGTGAATGATTATTGGATTTGAATCTAAAATTTGGTTTACCTAATGACATAAGAAAATACAAATTGATACATACTTAATTGATTCTTTTGAATCAAAAATCCTTCTCAATTTCCATTATAACAAAAATGATAAGTATATGTAAACCCCAGAACGGAAATTGTTACAAAGATACAAAATTGGCTATTTAGAGTATGTTGCCTATAAATAAAAAAGAAAGGGAATTTTTTGGAACAAAAAAGGCCCGGCTGGGTATTGACCGGGCCAGGCCAAAAGGGCGCTTCGAACAAAATAAAAGCAAGAAGGTCTTCTTTATTTCTTTTTCTATTTGGATCTTTCGAGCATCTAAATGGAATTGCTAATTCTATAATAACGATAAAGAATGTGAAAGAAATACTTTCTTTAATCCTTATTTGATGTGTAATGTAACATAGTAATTATCTTTTTCAATTGGGAGAGATGGCTGAGTGGACGAAAGCGGCGGATTGCTAATCCGTTGTACGAGTTATTCGTACCGAGGGTTCGAATCCCTCTCTTTCCGTTTCCGTTGATGACTTTCTATTTTTTTTCTTTCAAATTTAGCAAATCCCTGTTTATTTTTTTCATAGTGAAATGTGTGGAATAGCTAAAATAAAATATTAAGAAAATTGTAAAATTAAGCAACAAAAACGAAATTTTTATTTTATTCTTCACGTCCAGGATTACGTCCTGGATCATTGGATAGGAATCCAAAGATGAAGAGAGAAACAAAGAATATTACTACTGTGTAAACGAAAAGTTTGAGAGTAAGCATTACACAACCTCCAAGATCATTTTTTGAAAAAAAACGAGAAAAGAAAAGATAATAGATCCTCCTTTTTTATATCACATATCCTATTTTGACACCAAGAAATGAATTATAGAAATAGAAAAGAATGTTCAGAAATTCAAATGAAGTTGAAATTTTTAATAAGAGTCTTTGATTACCACAAATCACTTTCATACCGACAATTAGATATTGTAAGCGACCCTAAGCTAATAAGGTATTTCGCCGAAAAAAGGAGAAAAAGGATTAAAATCGGGAAATGGGGCGAGCCGGATTTTTTGCGGCTATCCGAAATTTCAATGTTTGAATTGAAGGTTCATACTGTCAGACTTATTTGATCTTCTCGATTGTTATCATTTTTATATTGTTATCATTTTTATCAAAAAAAATGAATTTTCTAGGATACTATTAAAGATCTTATCGAAAACTTACAGCAGCTTGCCAAACAAAGGCTAAAAGAAAAAAGAACAGGGGTATGACTGGCATAACATCTACGATTGGATTCAAAAAAGCATAGGCTTCGGGCAATTTGGCGAAGAAAAGACTACTCGGATAAAGGGCAGAATTAAGACAGATCAAACTAAAGATATTAAGCATAACAGACATTTTTTTTCGTCGAGATAATTGCATTTTGATTGAGTTATTGATATAAGGAAAAATGAAGAAAGTAAGGTAGACAAAAAAATCCTTCTTTTTCCACTCAATCAAAAATCCTCCAATTCTCAAAGGAGAATAGAAAAAATCATACTTTCATACAATATCTTAATTGAATTATATATAATGATCAATAAATTCAGTTGAATTCTAGATATACACATGTCAAAATTCTAGCAACGAATCTATAATCAATTCTATAAAGGAGAAAGATTTTCTATAGATAGTTGGACTGGAATTGACGAACACTTAATACCAATATTATTCTTTATTAGTATTAGTGTCCAATAAAAATAGAAATGGGGCGTAGCCAAGCGGTAAGGCAACGGGTTTTGGTCCCGCTATTCGGAGGTTCGAATCCTTCCGTCCCAGAGCATATCCCTTGTATCCGAATACTTCTTTTTTGTTCAACAAGGTTCTGTTTCAAGGTCTAATATTGGATAGAATATGATTCCTCTTTCTTTTTTGATTTTGAATGATTCTTTTCGAAATCATATCTTAATTTTTTACAAACTGAACTAAATCGAGTTCAAATTACATGCAAAAGGAACTAAACCTATGATCCAGATAAAGATAAGATGGGGCATAGATCTGTAGAAGGATTACTTAACCTCAGGTTAAACAAAATATGAATATGAAAATACATATAAAAGAGGAAGTGCTTAGCTTATAGGTATGTATTGTTTCCTATTTCAGTGACAAAAAGTCTTTCCATTTTTGTGAAAAAGAATTTGCATTCCTAAAAGATTAAAATTGAAATATTTAACAATGATATTTCTTTTTATTGTTCGATCTATTTAGATTATTTGCTTTACATCATTGACAATTCCATTCGAAAAGAAACAGAAAATTATCTTTTTTATGATAACCAAATGGAGTCTTTACTGTAAAACATGACTCAAATTCAAGTATAAAGATTTGTAATGATTCTTTATGGATTGAATCTTTGGGAAGTTTTGGGAAGTTGGAACGGGTCAGTCTATCTTATTGAGTCACTTGAAGAGGCAGAGTCAAATAGAATTTATTTATTCGTGTGATTTCTGTTAGTTATTTTATTTCTATATTCAGATTTCTGGATATTTCTGTTAGACATTTTTTTGAGATAGAGATTTATAGAAAAAGTTCCATTCATACAAAAAACCGGGGTCTTGCTAATATTTATTCAGAAAAATTTTTTTGATCTTTATTATCTATTTTATTATCTATGTAGATAAGAAAAAATAGAAATGACTGTGTCTCTGTACCGACTGAACCAATGACTATTCATGATTCCACAATTGAATCAATTCCATACTGGTTCCAAATTAGAGGAATGTTATGGTAAAACTTCGTTTAAAACGATGTGGTAGAAAGCAACGTGCGACTTGAAGGACACGATCCGGTGTGGATTCTTATTCTTACATCCACCATTTTATATAGGAATGAAGGTGCTCTTGGCTCGACGTCGTTTTTCTATTCTACTAGAATCCTTCTTTTTTTGATTGGGTTTTAATGTAAATATGTAAATAGTTCGTGATGGAGCTCGAGTAGAAAGTATTGATGAATTTCTCAGGGGCAACGATCTAGGGTTAATGCCAATCAATAAATTGGAACAACTTCGTAAGTATATCTTCGATATAGAAATCGAAAGGATCCGATTCGAGCAAATTTTTCAATTCAAAAAAATTTGTTGGAACGGCTAAAACTTTTTCGATCCACAGTGTATCGCGCACGAATCAACCATCGGTATGATTCTTTGATAGAAAGAAATCACAAAAGGGGTATGTTGCTACCATTTTGAAAGGATTAAGAAGCACCGAAGTAATGTCTAAACCCAATGATTTAAAACCAAGATAAAGGATCCCAGAACAAGGAAACACCACTTCAATTGTCTCACGGATCCAAATAAAGAATCCAAATATATTTGAAATGAGACGAAAAAAAAGGGGGGGTTAAAGACCACTCAAAAAAAAAAAAAGAAAAATCTTAATTTCTTTAAGATATTTGAGAATTTTTGAACTTGAGTTATGAGTACAAATGATTTTTTTTCAGGAAGGAAGCTAAATAAAAATGACTATGAGTTAAATTATAGACTAATTTATTTTACGGATTCCTTTCCTATCCTATTTATTCTAATTTTTGTCTATGGATAAAATTAGAATCGTTTTTTATCGAGCCGTACGAGGAGAAAACTTCTTATACGGTTCTAGGGGGGGGTTCTTTTTTATCTACATCTATCCCGATGAGCCGTCTATCGAATCGTTGCAATTGATGTTCGATCTCGAAGAGAAGGAAGAGATCTTCGGAAAGTGGGTTTTTATGATCCTATCAAGAATCAAACTTATTTAAACGTTCCCGCGATTCTCTATTTCCTTGAAAAGGGCGCTCAGCCTACAGGAACTGTTCAGGATATTTTAAAAAAGGCAGAGGTTTTTAAGGAACTTGGCCCTAATCAAACGAAATTCAATTAAATTAAGGAAATAAAAACTAAGGATAGGATAGTGATTTCTATATCATTTTGGATATCTTTTCTATACTATGTTTTTTATTTCCTTCTTTTCTTGCTCTATTCGTATCTATTTATCATTGCTTTTATAGAATCTTTTTCTAACTTTGATGAATCCTTACAAAATAGAAAATGATGGCATTACCTGCAACCTGCAATCGGGTGGTTTTCATTCGAACTCGAATACCAAGTAAGAAAAAAGGAATCGAAGTTCTGTATTCGACTTACTTTAGTCGACTTATTTTATATGGATTCAATACACTATTGATTGCATAAATCCTTTTTCTACTTTTTCTTTATTTATTCTCCATCTAAACTAAAATTTTTAGTATATATGCATATGCAGTGCCAATCCAACACAAGTCTTTTTTTTACTATTATTTCAATTTTAGTTCTTGTATTTTTTCCATCGTATTCTTTTATTAACCTTTATATTGACAATATTGTATCGAACAAATATAATTCATCGTGATAAGCAGCTCTATTTATTTCCGTCCCATAGGTTTTCTTTTTTACCTGTTGATTCAAATGATGGGTTCGTTGGATTAGCTTTGCTCCTCGGATTTTTGATTGAAAAAGTGGATAACATAAAAATAGGGGATGGTCCAGCATTTTTTACATTTATTTCTTTTTTTGATTTGATCGGGAAATTTTTTCTTTTTTCATCTGATTTAGTCATTTTTATGTTCCAAATATATTAGAAAAATTTTTTATATCTTTTTTTATTTCGTAGATGTAGATTAATGCTTTGATTTAATCATTTTGTTTTATTCTGATTGTATCTACATACCTTTTTTCTATTTGGGTTGCTAACTCAACGGTAGAGTACTCGGCTTTTAAGTGCGGCTAGGATCTTTTACACATTTAGATGAAGCGAGGGATTCGTCCATACCATCGGTAAAGTTTGGAAGACCACGACTGATCCTGAAAGGGAATGAATGGAAAAAATAGCATGTCGTATCAATTAAGAGTTCTGAGAATATTTTATTCTTTCCGGCTCGATACAAAGCCTTCATTTAAAATTTAAATTATTCATTTAAATTATTCAAAGGGAGCAAATCGAAGTCAATTTCAAGTTGGGTCGAATTAATAAATGGATAGGGCCCCACGGCTTCAATTCATTTCATTTTGATTATAGGGAAAGAAAAAGCAACGAGCTTCCGTTCTTAATTTGAATGATTACCCGATCTAATTAGACGTTAAAAAAATATTAGTGCCCAATACGGGAAGGCTTTCTCCCAGGAATGTATTCTTGATTTTTTAATGAATCCTAAATATTACCACTCTCCATTCCATAATGGAGAAGTATGTGTATAAGAAACAGTATATTGATAAAAACATTTCCAAAATCAAAAGAGCGATTGGGTTGAAAAAAGTAAAGGGTTTCTAATCATCTTGCTATCCTATAATGAAAACGAACAGAAATACTTCATTTTAAAGGGAAAAAGAGAGGATAGAGAATCTGTTTATAAGTTTATCTGTAGCCGAGGTATCTATTCGGTTTGTACTATAATACCTTGTTTTGACTGTATCGCACTATGTATCATTTAGAACCCCCAAAATCCTCTACCTTTCATTTAAATAGACTTTCAAATGGAGAAATTCCAAAGGCTAGATAGATCTCACTACTTCTTATATCCACTTATCTTTCAGGAGTATATTTATGTACTTGCTCATGATCATGGTTTAAATGGATCGATTTTGTTGGAAAATGCAGGTTATGACAATAAATCCAGTTTACTAATTGTGAAACGTTTAATCATTCGAATGTATCAACAGAATCATTTGATTCTTTCTGTTAATGATTCTAAACAGACTGCATTTTTGGGGCACAACAAGAATTTTTATTCGCAAGTAATGTCAGAGGTTTCTTCAACCATTATGGAAATTCCATTGTCTCTGCGATTAATATCTTCCCTAGAAAGGAAAGGGGTAGTTAAATCCGATAATTTACGATCAATTCATTCCATATTTTCTTTTTTAGAGGACAACTTTTCACATTTAAATTATGTATTAGATATACTAATACCTTACCCAGCTCATCTGGAAATCTTGGTTCAGGCTCTTCGCTATTGGATCAAAGATGCTTCCTCTTTGCATTTATTAAGATTCTTTCTCCATGAGTGTCATAATTGGGATAGTCTTATTACTTCAAATTCAAAGAAAGCCAGTTCTTTTTTTTCAAAAAGAAATCACAGACTATTCTTCTTCCTATATACTTCTTATGTATGTGAATATGAATCAGGCTTCCTATTTCTCCGTAACCAATCTTCTCACTTACGATCAACATCTTCTGGAGCCCTTATTGAACGAATATATTTCTATGGAAAAATAGAGCATCTTGCAGAAGTCTTTGCCAGGACTTTTCAAGCGAATTTATGGTTCTTCAAAGATTCTTTCATGCATTATGTTAGGTATCAAGGAAAATCAATTCTTGCTTCAAAAGGGACGTTTCTTTTGATGAATAAAAGGAAAGATTACTTTTTCAATTTCTGGAAATCTTATTTTTACCTGTGGTCTTATCCAGGAAGGATTTCTATAAACCAATTATCCAATCATTCCCTTGACTTTCTGGGTTATCGTTCAAGTGTGCGTCTAAAGCCTTCAATGGTACGCGGTCAAATGCTAGAAAATACATTTTTAATTAATAATGCTATTAAGAA